CGCACTGGTAGTAGCTAGGCGTAGGATTGAGCCTTTACGTCATAAGGGGGTCTAGCGCTACCTTTACTAAATAAGGGAGTTGAAGTGCCATCTTCGTACTGATAGTCAGATTCAGATGAAGATTGACCTACGTGAATTTAAGAGACAGTCCATAATAAAAGCATTCGCGCCTAGGGACTTCTTCAACCCATTGCATAGGTTCCCCGTCTCGAAAGCAAGCATCAATGAAAGCCGAGGAAGGCCCAGGCCCTAAGGCAACGAGCGGAGCTGCAAGACAACCGAACTGCCCTTCCAGACAGCCTGCTTCAACTTCACCCTAGACTCGGGGAAGTCAAGCAATGCAGCGGCGGAAGGAAGGCTGGCAACTTAGTATTAAGACACGAACGAGGTTCGCCTAAGACGAAAATGGGAGGAGCAGTTATCTATAATAAAAGGAGTGAACCTCGTTCTCTTTTCCTTTTTTCTTTTTCCTTCCGGCATGCTCGTGTGGCCCTTCCTCTCTTGCCACTACACTCGCTTATAAAAGGATCTTGTTGTAAGGTTATTTGCTGCTCTTTCATTGTTCTATTTAGTTCCTTCGGAACCTCAAGCAAGCTCAATTGGCTTTGAACTTTGTCCGGTTGTTTCCGTCTTTCAGTGAGGGTAAGCGGTAGATGATAGATTCCCTGTTGCTATAGGCTTTCCGGAGACAAATCCTTGCTTGTTTTTTCTCGTGCCCAATTGAGTAATGGGGAGCTCGTTAGTAGAGCTTGAAGTTTGCTTTCGGCGTACAGTTCCAGCTAGAGGGAAGGTCGTATCAAGCCTTGGCCTTGATCAGTTACGGGACTCCAAGGCAAGCGCCTTTGATTAGAGAATCTAAGTCAAGCCTACAAGCGGTAGATCAAAATCTTTCTAGTGACGGGCAAGTCGCTCAGAAAAGAGAGAATCTATTTCCTTCCAAGCAGGCTGTAGTCCATTCATATCTCTTTCATAGCATAGGAGGGTAGTAAATTCATATCTCATAGGCAGTAGGCTCTTTTAAGTAAGCCCTTTCTGGAAACTAAGACCTTCCTTTCCGGGTAGCGAGTCACTTCAACCTTATGCTTGGCTTGTCGTCTTTCTCCTTGTAGCATTTCGCTTTTTGTTAGCCGGTAGTGCAGGGGAAAAAAGAGTCAGTCTTTCTTTTTCCTCTTTCTAGTCCCGCTTTCGACAGCTAGGCACTCGTGATAGTCAGGCTTAGGTTAGGGGTTCTTTCGGGCAAGCTCAGTACTTTCGGGCAGGTGCCGTTAGAGAACTAGGTGGTCAGTAGGCGGTTAGCAAATCTTTCTTTCTTTCCTTGAAGGGCTCTTGGTAATATCTTAAATAAAACGGGAAGGCAGTTCCGGTGGAAGCCTTTCACTTCATTGTTCAAGCTAAAGCACTCTTCTTGGAATAAAATGCGTACGAAAAAATTCAGCTACTCGGCTCTTGGGCAGGTCTTGGGAAGCGGTACTCTTAGTAAATCCTTCTTTCGGTAGTCACGGAGAGGGCAGTTGGCTTTGTTAAAGGAGAGAGGAGGCTTTTTTTTGGCTTTTGAGGTCGTATAGAAAGCCAAGTAGCTTTTGCTTTCCGCATTCTGCTTTCAGCTGTTAAGATCACAACTTATCTTGAATCTTACGGTTTGCGGTGAAAGTCAATCTTTCTCTTCTTTATGTTTCGGGTAAGAGCCCTAAGGCACTCGAGTCCAGGTCGAAGAAGACACTCTTTGCGTCAAGCGCTGTACCGAGATGTAGGCTCTTGAAGAAAGTCCTTGCTTTTCGGGCTAAGGTCGTCGTAGAATCTCTGCTTTTCCGTAAGGAAAGGATGCAAGAGTAGGCAGCAACGAGCTACGCTCGAAAGCAAGGCTGCACTGATGCGAAAATAACCTACAAAAAAAGGTAACAACAACTTAGGTAAGGGGCTTTGAAGCTGCCCTTGACGGAACGGTGCCCTAAGATATAAGGGACGGGACTATAAATATGCGGAAGCGGGGGTGACGGGTTTCATAGTCATGGTCCGGAATTATACGGTTAAATATGCGCGGTCCTATAAAGATAATAAGGGTGACTTATATGGGTAGGTCCTTTTTAAGGTCTTAGCCCTTACCTTAAAGGGCTTTTTGGCCGTATCTTGCGCGAGTTCCTCGTCGTCAACCTCGTACCGAGCTTCTCTTTATTGTACCCTGTCTCCAATTCACCAAAGGCAGACTCTCCTGCATCTTATTCGTCTTTTCCCAATCTGGATTCCAACCTCTGCCAAATAAAGATAGTTCATTGGGCTGCGGGCTAAGCCTAAGTGGAGGAAGTAGAGGCGTATACTAGGTCCATTGGTGAGAAAGTAATGGGGTTGATGGAAAGGTATGTCCCGAGGGTTGCTTCCCTTGGTAAAAGGAGCCATTTTTAAACCTCTTTCAGAGCCTTCGGCGGGTAAGAGGAAACTCTGCGGTCCCTCCGCAATTCATTCATTTTTACATGAGCTGATGGTGTACCGCCTGATGGAGGAGAGGATGGCCCCTTTCTTTATTCTTAGTAGGCCCTCTCTAATGTTTTCATCAAGGGTAATTTCCCCTGGTGAGGAATTGTCCACTGAACAATCTTGCGCGGACCTAAATATAACAAATGGGGTTCTCGTATACAGGAAGGTGGATTCCTGAAGAAAGAGGCTAGTCTCCCTCGAGGGATTAAGTCCTGGTTTAGAAAAGAGGACGCAGGCCGCTTGGCTTCTACGGTGGAAGGTGGGCGAAAACTACGAATATTTGCCATCGGCAATTTCGTTAAGCAGTGTCTCTTAAGGTCACCACATGATTGGTGTATGTGGATTGAAAATTACGGTACATTCGATCAGATCAGCTCTCACCATAAAAATGGTTGAGAGGTGAGAGTGTGGTTTACAGTTTTGATCTCAAATCAGGCACTGATCGCTTTCCTATGAGACTCAGTATCGCAATGATAGCTGGTATATTTGGGAATAGAGTTGCTGCTTCAATGGGTGTTGTTGCGGAAGCCACCTTTGCCTCTGTAGGATCTCCTGCTGGTCCTGCTGTTGAACGCCAAAAGAGCTATTGGAATGGAAGGACGGGCTCTGTCGTCACCACTCGTACCTATGAAGATGGGAAAGGGAAAACATCTGATTGATTTGTTCAGATCTCGTCACGGCTGTCTTCTTAGTGTATCCGTTGGGCCCGAACTTACCTTCAGAGGCGCTCGGAACTTGACTTTGAGTAGCTCTCCCCCCCTGACTAGGTTTTGCTATCCACGGCTCTCTAACCGGCTTGCTTTTGTCGAGGAGCTCGACCCGGCCTATACTTGGCGCTACGGTTAGCTTTATATGCTCTACCCCGCTCTTTACTATTCAGGGGGCTGTCCCTCCACGATCATCGGACTTTCAAATATATCATCGAAGGTATCACCTTCCCGTCCACGGGCTTTGGCTCTCGAAATGAAAGGGGCGCTGGGCGAGGTGCTATCTATGCTGGTGAATCTGCTTATGGCTTTGAAACTGGTGCTTATAGGTATACCCGGTTAATTAGGGAAACTCGTTTTGATTCATCAGATTCAACTTGCTTTGTCTTTGCCTCTGTTGCTGGCTCTCTATCTCGCTTTCGAACGGCTACTAGCTTTGAACTTCATTTTTTTCTTCTAGGGCTGGATCCCGATCTCGATCAACGGGCTCTGTCTCCCTGGATTTCGCCATTACCTCGCTAAAAAGTGGACTCAATATCCGCACCAATCAAAGCTTAAAAGCATTCATCCTTATACAATCCCATGTGCTAATAACGCGCACCAGGACGGACTTCGATCATTCTATTATAGTACAGTAGAACCCATATACATGAAAATAAGTGTTCCTTAATTGCCCGCTTTTTTTACTTTATCGCCGGAAAGGTAAGGTTCTCGCCTGTGTAAATGCTTGGGATCCTTAATTAAGGTATCCGCCTGTGGGAAGGCACAGCAGTGGATTCAAACAAAACGGCGAAGGCAAAGGTCGTAGAGACAGATCCATATGCATATGTTTATAGGAGTGAGACCATAAAATTTGATGGTATTACAGGAAGCGAACCCGCGGCCTCCTTAGGGGAGCAGAGCCAGTTCCAAATCCAATGGATCCGGGACTAGAAGCAATGAAAGTTTAAATTGCTAACGCATCAAGATCTCATTGAATGTCCAGTGGCATGGTGAGCGTTGGAAAAAGTCCAGATCATAGCGCGTAAGGATCTCTATGCCTTGATCCACGTCAATAACGAAAGTCAAATGAGAGCGAGATCCAGAATTCCATATCCCAATACTCCTATGCCTATCGTATCTAAATCAGTAATAGCGAAGGTCTTACCAGCAAAGCAATGACCTTCCCAATAAGTAAGAGCTTAGGTATTACCATCTAAAAATGAATATCCCAATCAGTACGAGCTCTGTCTTATCCCTGTATTCGGCAATCCTCCATGCCTATATGGGTATGCCAATTGCTTATTTACCGGTAACTCAGTGCAGATTAGGTTATACCCGCTCGGAAAACGTAGATATCGCCGCAAGCACCTTTGACTCAGTAGATCCATATTATGTAGTCTCTGCCTTTTAAGCTTAAGCTTGAACTAAATCAACTGGATCAATTGGCTCGTATGCTTTCTTTGTTGCTGATAAACCTGTTTATGGCTATGGATTTTTCTCGTATATAACTAGATCGGCATATGGATCTGTATTTGCAAGTGAAGAAACCAACATTAGCACCCTATCCCACACACGGGTGGGGGACTAAACTCACCAAGAATAGCGTGGGTGATGGTTTCGTGGGCTGCCTTGATCGCTTTTCTTTTATTGGGCGGTCCGTCTCGTTCTTAGTTTCTCAGTCGGTCACCGCTGCACTATTGACTCTATTTGTCTTCCGTCCCTTCTTTTTTATGCGTTCTTTTGCTCGGCATTCCCCCTCTTTATCAGCAGCTTTCCGATCCGCGATCCTTACAAAAGATGAGAGGCCATGACCAAATAGGCTCTTCTATGGACTACGCATATAGACTAACCTGAATTATGAAAATCGAAAGACCTATATAGCTCCTATTTGCGATGTTCCTATATCCCTGACTTTGACTGTAAGTGGAGTAAAGGCACCTGTGAGTGTTCCCATTGCAATGTTTTGTTTCTATATCTATAGGCCCTTGTCTTTGATGCTTCCTCTGCTCCTAGTTATATGGGTCAATGAGTGAAGCTACTGCTACGAGCAATGGATCTAGGATTGGAATTGGGTATGGGACTTGAATTGCTAAGGGTGGTTTTTAATCTCAATCTTTAGAAACCTTCCAAACGGAAAGAAAATCTAAACTTCAAAAGCGGAGAAACCTTCTATTTATGGCTTTCATTCACTCATTGGAAAGGAGTTAATCCCTATATAATATAATGGATATTTGATATACGTTTTATATTATGTAATAGGCTTTTTAAATTGATGATTATCCGATATCCGCTGATGCCTATTCCTTTGGGGTTCCCTTCCATCGCAGTGCATCCGCTGCACAATTGTATTGATCCGCTGTTTTCTCGTATTTCTAAGTAAATAAGTAAAAGAAATAGGTTACGAGAAGATGTTTATACCACTAGTAGGGATATTTAATGTTTGACGAGCGGACAGGTAGCTTGCGCCCTCCTTCCTGAATTCTTTGATTGAAAGGGCCACTCTTTTCTGTGAATCGGAATGGGTAGCTCCGGCTGGGCTGGATGAAAGGGAAGATAGGAAATAGGAGTAGTCCTAAGTTGGCTGGTCGGACTTGGGATAAATAACCTGACTTGGGATAGTATTGGAAAATAAGAGACTTGGTTAGGGGAATAGCCATAGCTAGGTTTTTTATGAGCCGCTTGAACGAATCGAATACACCCCTAAACTTCTATCTCTTCTAAAACGAGTACGCACCGAACTGGTGACGGATTATATATATAGCTTTATGTAACGAATAGATAGTGAAACACCTTCTCTTTCTGCGGATACGCGCTCACCTTCCTTTTATTTGCCACACGAGCCCCGACCCGATGATAGATAGGCCAGTGCATAAACTAGTTGGTATTAAAACTCTCCCAATTTGGTAGATCCTAATCTGGTACAAAAACGATTCATTGCTTTGTTCTTTCTTCTTCGAACCCGAAGGAACCAAACGCCCCTTAGCTAGGGGGACAGTCAAGGTAAATAGCTCTAAATAGCTCGGATGGACGTGGAGGTGGAGGGTCATGAAAGGCATAGCCCGCCCTTTATGGAGGGTAGAATGGCTCAGGTCGGCCCTAGTTAGAATCTTTTAAAAATAGGGCAGGACTTTCTTTCGCCCACACCACACTTGTACTATAACCAACCGCTGAGTCCCCAACCCGTACGGTTGAGAGCTGTTTGTACACCTTGTGAGTGAGTAAGCCATGGAACGGAATGAATACCCTAATATAGATAAGATGGCTCGTCGATGACTGAATCTCCTCGATGGGAAGCATTCTATTAGCACCAGCAGTGCCGAACCTTTCACCCGCGCTCGCTAGCATTTAAAGCTTGGTAGACCAGGCGAACTCCGCCCCTAAGCAACATAGGGCCCACGCCGAGTGTAAGTAAACCAACTTATGACGGGGACCACCCGACTCGGAATCCATTCTGGTGGCCCTTCGGAATAATCCTAGTCGGAGCGATCCTAGCTACTCTTTGCAACCACCTGGCCCCCATGTTGCTTAGGGGAAGTTGCCCACCCATAGTACAGTCTTCCCATAAATATTCGGTAGAAGAATGAATATAGGCCGCCTTGTTTCGTCAAAGCTCTTTTTTTCCATGGGGATGGTTTTATGAACGCTGCATATTCTTTAATTTTCGGTCGGGAAAATGGAGGGACTTCCAAGCCGCCCTGACCCCACTCTTTTTAGGTTTAGAAGAGGCTTCCACCCCGATTCTTAGGCTCTCACCCAGCGGTATGAAGGACGGACCGGGGATTATACCAAATGAATCGTCGTCTATTCTGGCTGGTCTGGATACGCGTTGGGAACACACCGAACCATTTGAAGCAGATAGCGAGGTGGGAGCATTAAGATCAAGAAGTTTTAGCGAAGACTAGGCTTGAGAGCAGGGCACACTCGCGCTAGGACTGGGTTGGAGTAACACAACCAATACAATAAAGTTAGGTTGGTTGGTCGAGAAGTTTAGAGGATATCGGTAGAATGGGAGTGACTCACTGGGCGAGGCGCTTGTGAGCCCAGCACATACATGCCAGCTCGGGCGGGATCAATCGGAAATAGAAAAATACCAGCTCAGGATCGTAGGGGCGGAGTAAAGACGAAGGGAGTTTGGCTCTTTGAAGGAATATGCCTATTGCTCCCCGCTGGCACATCCCCATCCCTGGATACATACAATGAATTATAGTATTGACTCTATAGCGAGGTTTTCTATAGCGAGAGGTAGGTCTCATTTCGCATTTTATCCTTCTCCACAGAGGAATTCTAGTTTCGATACATACTTGCAGTTAGTCCAAAAACAGCCTTACATCCCATCCTGCTTGGGTAGAAATCTTTCAATGGAGCGCATGGGTTTGTTAAATATGTGCAGCTCTCCGCCTTCACTTTTTTTAAAATTCAAAATGGCGAAGGCAGAGCCCAAAATATGGGCCTAAGGGGCCTAATCTATCTAGACACACAAGGTCGTGGTGTGCTTTCAGGCTTCTTTTGGCTTATCTTATCCAGCTTACAACACTAGCCAGCAGCATCAAAGGAGATATAGGTGGTAAAAGAAGCATATCGAAACCGAGGAGCAGGATCACCACTAGCTTACCCACCATCAGTATAAGCACCATATGCGGAGCCTGTTCCGTATTGAGTAGAAGATAAAAATCCATCTCCAAAGCCAGTAGATCCAGAGCCTATTTCTTTTCCAGGTGTAAATAAAAATGTCCAGGTATCCCCTTAACCTGTGGATCCATCGGCGAAAACAGATTAACCCCCGCCTCATCCAATTCCAATGTTAGATAAAGATCCAGAGCGAGAGTCAGTTCCAATGCCTGTTGTATTAAAGCTAGTGTCCCGGTGGATCAAGAATCCGTTACGGGTCCAATTGGAAAAAGTAAAAAATTTGATTGTTTCATATCCAGATCCACAAGTAGCTCAAGCAGATGCAGAAGCAAGGATAAGGACAGAGGCATGGCATCAGTACCAAGTTAAGTTGATCCACCGGCATAGGTAGTAGCATGAGCTGCATAGGTGAAAGCCGCAAAAGGAACAAAACCTGCAACCTTAATCAAATAGGGGGCACTAGGCCCGAGAGACACAGGCACAGAGAGATAGGCATAGGCCATAGCAGTTTACCTTTACTTTTTCTATTGGATATGGAACTACAAGGCAAGGGCTTTTGTAGGATCTTTCTTTACCTGGAACTTCAATGGCTTCTCGATCTGCTTAATCTGCTGTGGGTGAGACTGGTTCTTAGTTAACTGGGACCAGAACTGCTGCTGATTTGGATGCTGATGCTATTTAAACCGGTCCATCAACTTTAATGGGTTCCTTTAATTAGAAAAAAAAGAAGTGGAAACGCTTTACTATAAAATTATGGGAATACAAGCGAATCTCGTAACTACACTTCTAGCAAATCTACTGCACTTTTAGGAACATCAGGGACGGTTGGAACACCTATCCTTGGAACACCATGGTCGGAATACCACTTAAAAAACTTTATTGTAACACTGGTGTATTGCCTTGCATAAGTATGAACACTATCAAGTAAAAGCGCTCTTGCCAACTTGTCGGAACACCTGGTGCATATGTTGGAACACGTGCATCGGAACGTAACTTATTGGACAACTCCGGAGGAAGAAAGAGAAAAGGCAACACAGTAAAAAAAAAGGCTTAAACAAAGGCCGCAGATGCAGATGCAAGGGGTGGGTGGTAGGAGTAATAGGCTTAGGACCTAGTCGCAGAAGGGAAAGTCTTGGGAGCGATACAAATATGCGCACATAACATATAAGACATCAATCTCTGATCTATGCTAGTGTTTCCATAAAGTATGTTGATACAAATAGCGTTCCGGGATTCGCACGTGTTCAATTCAAAGAAGAGTGAGGTGCATTTGCTATTGCTAAGCACTGTTCCAGCATTCTATGATGTTCTAGTTTGAGTTCCAACCAGTGTACCCACAAGCGATGGTTATAGTAAAACGGGATAGATAGAGATAGCTCATTACTTATGACCTGGTTGAAGAATCATTGAAGTTGCTCCCCCATCAGCGAAGGTAAAGGCAAGGGTGGTAAAACATAGATTCTCTGTAGGCGCGGCCAGGAGTTTCATTCATTATAGAGCATTTTACGGACCTGAACCAACCTACTTTAAGTAGACCAAGTGAAAGCCACAAAAAATCTGAAACTAGAGACTGGAAAAACGAATGGTTCAACGGGGTAAACAACAGGTAGTACCTCCACCTTTGTTTTTGATGCTACCATTACCTTTGCCTTTTGTGTTCCCACTTATGCTCATACCATCCCAGCCCCCCTGGCTTGACTCTTCTTTTGGACTGGACAAGGTGGTGCCTTAGCCATTACCTTTGCCTTTATAGCGGGTGCTACCTATGCCTTAACTTTGGGGTTCACCGCTATAAGGGGAAGATCAATGAATTCTTATGAAAAGAAAGAGTGTTTATTGTATTGTCAAATAATATTCTTAATCTGGGTGGAGTCAAAAAGCCAGTTTCCCACTGATCTATAATAGCTATGATCCTCTTTCGTCTCCTGTGTTGGATGGTGGAAAAGTTCAAGAAAGAAGTCTTCCTTTTTAAGGAAAAGACCAGTAATCAAATTCTTTTTATAAGATGCTATTAGATTCATATCAAATGAAGCTTCTAGTCTAGATAAGACGATGCTGGGTCTAGAGTCAAGAGCTTTTTTAATACCGGTAAGTCTAACTATGTTTCCTCAAAACAATATTGCCACACATATTCCATCAATCTCTAGCAGTCGAAGTCAAATGAGAAAGAGCCTTCATGTAAGAAGGTCTGTTAGACCGGGTAGCCACATAGTTTCAAAGCGTGAAAGGGTTTGGTGTTAGAGTCCGTTTTTAGGAGAAGTGGTTTTATAAGTAAAGTAGAAGGCAGCCAATTCCCTTATTAAATAAAAGAGAATAGAGCTCCCCTTTCTCGTGCATTCCCCTTGTTCACATCGTCCTTAGAACAAGGCTACGCTACGGCCTTTGATCAGGATGCCGGGGCGGAGTTGAGAACATTCGAATCGGCTTCTTCACGAAATTCTTTCCACATAAAAGGAGTGAATGCAGACAGCTTGAGATCTAACTTCTAAAGCTTTCAAAGGCCGGCATACTTAGAAAGAGGTGGTACGGGATATACGGGCTAAGATCTTTTTCTACCTCAAGCCAAAGTAAATTCAACCTTTGACGATAGACCAATCAATGGTGAAACAAGACCTGCAAGCACATAAACTCGATCTGAAGCCCTTGCTTCATGAGGGAGTTTAGCAAGACAAGGATTCGATTATGATCTGAATTCAAGGCTTACTGAAAGTATTATGCCTTAGGGTGAAAGGAAAGACCTCAATCCACTCGATACAAGACTTCCATTATCCCTTACAATAAAAGAAGGAGACTTTACATCGTCAAATGAACCAACAAATATAAATTATGACTTCATAAAAGAAAGGCGGACTAATTCCTTTCGTTGGGAGAGCTCTTACACATTCCCCCTCTGATATATATAATCAAGATGGCAGGGAAGGATCGAATGTATGAACCTAACATATATAATAAGATTTTCTTTAGTTTAGCTAAGATTACCTTCTTCTTCCGTCGATAGCAAGAAATTCATCCTACTTGAACTTTGCAATAAGTAAGCTTATGTCCCAGGTTCCGGTTAGCAGCCATTCTTCAATGCTAATCTCCATTCTATGTCCAGAAAATTTCCTTACCTCAGAAAGAAATCTCTCTAAGTCAAAGAAAGAAAGGAAGGAGAATTCAATTCCACTTGAGAACTCTGTAAAGGGGACCTCTTATAGGAAGATAATTTCGGGAAAGGAAAGAGAGAATAAAAGAAGGAATTAAAGCCCAGCGATCTGCTTCTGTTAGAGCTCAAACTCGGCATTCCGGTCCCACTATATTCATTCTTTTTTTTGTTTAGGAGTTTCCAGGGAGTTTACCCGCCGGAGGTTGAGGACTCGGCCAATACATCAGCTTAGAATAGAGCTTAGAGAGCAGCTACCTATAAGAGTCAGAGTTCCCTCGGCGAAGGGAAGGGTAAGCCCGCAAGCCTAGATAATATTCTACAGAGTTTACCTTATAAGAGTGTTTCTACTGTTTCTTTATATCTTATATCTCGCTGGTCTTTTCTTTCAATAGTCAGAGTCAGAAGAGTGTTTCCAATAATAGGAATCGGTCTGTCATTCCTTTATTTGAGGACTTTTCCTGCCAAAGTCAGAGAATTCCCTGGAAGGCTGTCTTGTTTTTATGCTGGTTTGATTTGCCTCGTTTCGTTAAGTTCCAGCTTTAAAGCTATACAAATTCAGGTTATTTTAAGACATTGCCATTGACATTATGGTTTCGCCCGAGTTTGCCTAGCTATAGGCTTAAGGTTAAGGACAAGAGTGAAAACTACAAACTAGAATCTTCAGCCTAGTATAGAGAAGAATATGCCCCCGCCCTTTCCTTGGGGTGAAAAGCTTTATTGTCTTTATGACGGTTTAGGTTAGCTCGGGTTAGCTAACACACACTTGTTGCTATAGCTATTAGGTAAACTTCAGAGGGGAAAGAGAGAAAGGGCTTTCGGGAAGTTAAGCAGATGGTGAACTAAGGTCCCGCACCATGTAGCTGCCCTACACAAGGAGGTGAATAAAGAATGAGCCAGAAGAAAAGAAGATAGGTAAATCTTACTCAGTCATAAGAGTTTAGAACAGCTATTAGCAATTAGTATAAAGTCTAAAATTAGAGTCGAATTTATTATTCAAAACATAGGAGAGGAAAGATCCTTACTTCCCTTACTTAGTGTTAGTAGAACTTTTCCCGCACTACTGTAGTAGTGCACTCTCTCCCTTTACTTTAGAGTAGGATTCATACTAACTAAGCTAAGGAAGAGCTTTCCAAGAACTAAAGAGAAAGGCAGTGAAATCGCAGTAAGAAAAGAATACCTTAGCAAGGTCAGGACTGCCTGCCATTGACTACGGAATCTCCGGAGACTCTATCTTTAACAGTTGCTCTTTCATCTCCCGACATTGAATCAACGGTCTTGAATCAGCTGATATCGAGGAGAATAAGAAGCGGCGCAAAGGAAAAGTTCCTTGCTTCTACGCTTTTGCTGCTCTCTTTGATGCTTACAGTTGTGCTCACGAGCAGAATCTTTTCAATTACTTAAAGAAAGTACTGCTACACGGAAGAAGCCAATCTCTTTATTCTCAAGTCAAGGGTAAAATCTGGTATAAGATATTAACTATTTAGATATCTTTAACACATACGTCCCTCTATCAATGGCGCCTGATCGACTGTTATTAGCCTAGATTCTTAGTATCCGGTAATTGAAGTGAACCCTAAGACCAACAGGATCTTCAAACTTTCACTTCAGGAAGAGAGTTCAATCGATTGAATCATCCCTGTACTTCTACTCGATAGAGTGCTCGAATCGGACGCTGTGCCCGCCCTTTCTTTCATTTAGCGAAGAAATCCTATTCTATATAGAACAGATCCTAACCAGCTCTCTGACATCGATAAGATCTATTGTGAGGCACCTCTTTCGTGGCTTACCCGAGTCGAGTGGATAGTCAGTCTAGCGTCAACTATACTATCAAAAAGACACCTTGCTTTTATCTGTGCACGAACAGGGAAACGAGAAAAGCAGGATCTACTAGTCATAGCCCCAAACGCCTTCCTTTTACTCTAGGTTCCTTGCCCCTTCTTTCTTCTTAGAACTTAGAATCCGTCTTTTTCCGTACTTTCCCTTCCGAGTCAGATAATCTATACGAAAGATACGAACGAAGAGTCCCTAAGTTGCTGCGCTAAGATGTCAGTTATATCCAACAAGTGGAATACATAAAGAGATTCCTAAGTCCGAAATAGGCCCCCCTTTTGGGTAGCTATAGAGCGTGGGGATGATAGAAAGTCAGACTACGTTTTCGTAGTCAGCAAGCTAGCTAACTTAGGGACAGGAGGCGCAGGAAAGCCGCAAGGAATGGAGTTCACCCATCCCCCTTCCTCCAATTCCTATTCGCTGGGGCAGTCAATCTTGGGCTATCGTGGACCGCGCCTGGTCTTTCGACAATGAGGCACACATATACATATGGGCGATTCTCGATTCGTGCTGCCTTGACGCGTAGGTATCGGTCTTTCAGGTGTGCAAATATCATTTCTAAAAAGTAGGGTAGACTAAAATAGATTTGCCAGCTATAGGGTTTGGTCTATCCACGGATCCTAGGCGCCTTTCTCCTTTTAGTGAAACCAACCGTCCCTTAGCTCGTGTTATCAGAAGAACAGCGCCAAGTAACTTCATCCAGTGAAAAAGAAGGATAGGATGATCGGGCTTGAATGAGAGAAATCAGAGTTCGTTTGTGGTGAAGTCTTGGAAAAGTAAACTAGCTCGACCAGTTGCAACTAAAGATTTTCATAGCGAAACCGATAGCCTGGTGGAATGAATATTGACGGATAGTCTATACACACAAACCTAAAGTTGGATTTTCAGAAAAGTGAGAACTTCACTTTGATTCCCCTCCCCTTCTCGTAGTTTTTACTTTCTCTTAGGCTAACGTTGACCGGCTTTCATAAAGCACCTTTGGGCGTCGCTTTCTCGATCCAAGCAAACTACTTTCAGAAAAGAGAAGAAAGAAAGTCTCACTTCTATACTATATAAGCCATTTTTTAAACAGAAAAAAAAAAGAGATGCTTTTTTGGATTTGATGAAGGGAACTGTTCCCCATGCTTCTGCTATCTTCTTCTTTCACTTCTTCTGCTGTCACGTCTCCCGCTCTTTTTGCTTACTTTAGGTTTCGTATGGGCAATAGGAAGCTTGAACCTAGGAAGTTCCCTTTCTCTGGCTCTTCCATTGACTGATCTCTCTCTTTTTTCGGGTCCTGTTAGCCTTAGCCAATCTGGTGCGCAGATCTTTGAAGGCGTAACCGCAGTTGGTGTTATATCCATTGTTCAAATAGCCGTAAGCGGTGGTGGTTCAGGAAATGTTTCAGAATCGGTTGTTACAGAATGCGCTGTAGGACGTCGAGGAAGAGAAGTGGGCAAATCCCCAGGTTCGGAGGTCTTGTTTGCAAGTGGAATCAGAAGGGGGTGTGCACAGTTAAGAATAAGAAGTTGTTTTCAAGTTAATCAGATGAATCCTATAATAAGTAAAAAGATGGGACGAAAGGGATTGATTGGGAAATTCACATGTTAAAGCAAATAATGAATTCTAAATTCTTTTTTTTATAGGGCCTTAATCCGAGATTGAAACCAATCCTCAGGGCAAGCAGTCTCTGCCCGTAGATCTTAGAAGGCGCCCTTATCAAAATAGTGGATAAGGCCATCTTTGTTGACAAACAAGAACCCTCCGCACAAGTCAACTGCCTTAGTCTCATTGGTGCTTGGCTTACAGCCATGTCGCCTTTGGCCATAATCCGCTTCCACATAACGTAGTCCCTGCGCATTTCCTCCACTTGTTCTTACAGAGTGGCCACCTTCTCCATAGTGGAGGCATGCCTCCTTTTCCTTTGCTTGTTCATCCATCCAAGCATTGAGTGAGCCAAGAATCTATCATTTAAGCTCCTCGAATTCTGACTCAAGACTCTCTCGTTCCTCATTGAGACGGGTCTCCATGCGAAGAAGGCGCTTCTCCACATACTCCAACATAGGCCAAAGCTCCAGTAATTTCCCAATAAGGCTGCGTCTCCACGATTTCCTTGTGCTAAAACTTCCTGGGCTGGGGTAAGAAAGAAAACCTTATTCTTTTCCATGACTGCATCCTGCATCCACGGCTGAATCCTAAAAAAAATTCTCCAACGATATGGAGAGGGCTAGTTCCTTCTCCCTCTAAATAAGTCGTTCAAAGCTTCCTTTATATCTATATCTCCGGTATCTATAGGAAGAAGTCCCGGTCGAGAACGAAGCATCGGTGAAATGAATCTATTCTCCAATCTCTCATTTGTGTGCCCCTAACTAGGGAAAGCTAAGTCCAACTGCCTGTCACCTCTTCTTTTAGGTAATTGCTTCTTTATACGAGAATCCGGAGAGAAGGAGGAACTTATTAAGGGAAAGGGCTCAAAGCTGTGGACGGATCCTGCTTCTCACGCTTGATTGCTTTCAAGAGAGACCGGAATGCTACTCTTTGCCCCTTGGACAGCTAGCAAACTGACTTCCTTTACTGGATAAGAGAAATTGCCTATACTATATAAAAGGTCTCTTGCTTAAGCTGCTTACTCCTTCTGCCTGTCTTCCTGACCCCGACCCAGGCGTAGTCTTAGCTCTTCACCCAACACAATATTATTCATTCTTATATATTTCCTTTAAAAGATGCAAAAGGTGTTTCTACGTCCTATCCACATAGAAAGCTTACCCTCTTCCACACATTATTGGTGGATGCTACAGCCGCTAACACTTTGGCTGCTGGAGGGGAATGGTTAAGTGAAACTCTCGACGTCTTGTTTGGTAAACGGGATGTTTACCCAGGCGCCGTAGTCTTGCCTAACCGTTCGGTCGGAGATACCTTTGTATGGTATAGCAAGCTGTTTAGCTACTTGTATCGATTTGCCACAGTGTGGTTAGATACAATGCGATGGCAGCCGCAGCTTGGCAGGATGGGAATGAAGGTCGCCCTTGTATCCTGAAAAGGTTATTCCCTATTGGCTCACCCTTGTATCAGGCCTTGGTACGGCCTATACATGATTGGGCCATGACGGTTTTGGCAAGGTTCAAAATGGATGGTACCTATAACCAGACCCAACCGTTGCAGTACCTGATAGGAAAGAAAAAAGAATTTTCTTTTGATCTCAAGGCTGCTACCGATTCCTTACCAGTTATCCTGACGTCCTGTATGATTGCAGGGTTGTTCGGAAATCCCTTTGCAACTTCCTGGACGTTCATACTTTGTTCTGTAGTCTTTCAATTACCATATTTAGATAATAAATAAAGGCTATAGGTCATCGGTTGTGACGTTCACGAAGGTAGTTTACTTGCTTAGTGCTTGCGCTAAGGGCTAGGGTTGCTTTCTCTGTTGGTTGAATTCGCCACTAGGTGGAATCAGACCTTCGGCTCTCGATTGCTGCTTGATTACCTATGTAGCTTGCGTTAAGCTTTCTTCGCTTTCAGTTCTCGGAGATGCACAGGTCGTGGATTCCAAAGCCTAACAAGCCAGGAAAAATGAGCCCTATAACACCATGCAAGAAGGACCTCATTGTCATGGAAGCCCTTTCCTTACTCTTCAATATAGTCTATGAGGACGTCCTTCTGACCCACTCTCATGGCTTTAGGAAGGGGAGAGGACCCATTACCTTCTTCGCGCATGTTGATAGTTGGGGGACAGTAGATCGATTTATCAAAGCAGACATTGTTGGTTGTTTTGATAACATTGATCACACTCTTCTAAATCGAAGAATTGGTTTAGATATGGGTGAGAGCAGTGAGGGCTTTTTTCTTTTTAAGAATCGATCATGATATTTCATTGAGAAAAAGCAAAGCAAACTAGTTGCTTACATCCGAATGCAATACATCAAAGAGCCAAACAGGGCAATAACCATCTCAAGTACAACTAGCAACACAATTTGCAGCATGGGATGCCACCATATGAGCAGCTTTCTAGGTTACGAAGTAAAGGACCTCCAATTGCCTTACTAGAGAATCAATATCAAAGAAAAAACCATCTAGTGCAGCATCTCTAGGAACAAGGCCTTGGATCTGATTAATCAAGCTTTGTGCATTCAACAATGACTCGTCTCGATCATGGCACGCCTCCATGCCCCTACGAAGTGCACATTACACTTGAAGAGCAATAGAACTTACCACTACAACCAGCACTATCGAGCATCCTTTCGAATGACCCATCCAGCACCACTAATCTTTGATGAAGAGGACCAAGCACCATCACAGTTTTTGCTACTATAACTCAATTTATTCCTTGCAATTCTCATTCATCCGGAGACGAGCTTCTGGAAAGGGCATTGACTCTCTAAGCACAGTTTCATTTCATAAACCCTGCACCTGGTTTCTGCCACCACCCAGGGAGGGGCTGCGAGCTGCTTTGGGGCTCACGAATCTGACTAATTAAGGGTGGCCTAGAAGACTTTGCCTTCTCAAACTCAGCAACTTGATTACATAGCATATTAACTGGGTTGACAACCCTCAAACTTCAAGCCATTTCTACACTTCCATAGCCTCAAAAGAAAACAAAGGCAGCATAGCAGTCCTTTTGTCTAAAAGAATCACACAACCGTTGCCAACAAGCACGGAAATCCTCTCCCTCGATTTGTCTAACGTCCAACTGAAGCGGACTTGCAAACCGCAAAATCACATCTTAAAAATAGATGGACCAAGGTCTCATCATCTCCATGACAATAAGCACACTGATTCAATACCGCCTTCGGCGCCTCCCCGCAACAAGTTATGCTTCACTTCCATGAAGCCTTTACAGCATCGCCAAATGAAGTTTTTTTTTTTATTAGGCACATCTAAGGTCCACACCTCCCTCCAAAAGACTCTATCACCTCCTCCGCTGCCCCTTTACGCCCAAGCAAACCATTTCTATCCCGCAACACGGTGGTATCCCGTTTTAACTGAATAAGTTCCATGCTTAGTATAGTGCCAAACCAACCTGTCCTCACACCCCAAAAAAATGGCTAAGGTTCTGAAAGAAAGATCTGAGAAGCGCTAAAAAAAATGGCAAACCATTTCATCATTCCATTTTTTAGTAGATTGGTTAATTAGACCAGCTACCATATTTTGAAGGAGTGGGTGTGGATTAACAACCTTAAAAGAATGCGGTTGAGGGAGCCGTGGATCAGTAGCAATGCGAATTGACATCCCATTACCAACACGGCACCTAGTCCCTGTAGCCCAAGTTTGTCTCCCAAATAGAATGCTTCTTCTCCACCCCCAAGATGGCCTAGCACCTAATCTAGCCTCCATGAAGGCACCGAAAGTTAAAGAATTCGCCTTTAGCACCAACACACTATTATGGTCACAAAGCAGTCGCCATCCGCATTAAAACACATGAGATCCTTGAAGCCAAGACCACCCACATGCTTATGACTAGTCAATTTATGCCAAGCTCCCCAAAAATCTTGCCAAAAGTCTATTAATCTCATCACACAACCCCTTAGGCAATTTTTAGCAATAGCATAAGTGGGCAATGCTAATGCCACCGTTCTTTCAGTCCTTCTCCTATTGGTCGACACCGTTGGTGCCTTGCCTGCAGGGGAAAGGTAACTCCCAACCCAACACGATCCACTTTGTGCCTAATTTCTTCAAAAACGTCTTTCTTGGCTGCTCCAAAACCTGGCCGCAACCCCAGATATTTACCAAACCCATCACCTTGCTTAATTCTTAAAATAAATCTGAACCATTTCTTTCAGAACCTTAATGCTGAAGGACAATTAGCACTCAAGAAAATGGAACTCTTGTCAAGATTAACCATTTGTCCAGAACCAATAGAATAAAGAAAAAGTATGCGGCTTATCCACCAGCCTTGCAAAATCAGATTGAATCATCCGCAAAAAGCAAGTGTGAAAACACGATCTCTCGGAAAAAAAAACGAAAGCCCTATCCAAGATGCCCCACCAATCAAAAAACGCACTGCAGAGCGCCCCAAAGTACGCTTTTGCTCGCTCCGCAAGTAAGTACGAACCGGGCAAAGAAGCAATGTCGACCGCCCCTAAAGGAGATCGGCGAGCCCTTTCTCCTGATGCATGGGACAAGGCCGGGGAGTAGAAAGACTATAAGCGCACGCAGCCCTCAGGCAAACCTCTCACCAGGCTGATGAAACCTAACCAGAATGTTAAATAAATTACGTCGGTCGTTGTGATCCTTCTTTCCCTTCCAGCCCATCTTGGCTATTCCTCAAAAGAAAGGAAGGCTCAGAAGGACTCGCCCAAAGCAGAAATTGAATATACAGATGGAATGGTTCATCAACATGCCTTGGGAGCATGAGAGCGGGACCTTTGGGCAAACCAAAAATCCTTAAGAATTTGTATGTAGGGCTAACCGGTAAAGGGTTATTCCAATCTTTAGGATAAAACCTAACCGACGATTCATATTCTGGCAAGGCCCAGAGGCAGAGGCCGAGTAGAGCATTTTATTGAACGAACTCACTCTCTCACTGGATAGCCAGAATATATCATTACACTGAATTTGCTGTCCTCACATTCGATTGAAGCACCTTTTTCTAGCACTGGCTGGATGGAAGAGCTTAAGACGACTGTCAGGCATAAGCCCTAGAAAGGACTATCCGTAGAAACTCTTACTACCTAAGCTCTATCGACAGCAACGGAAACCAGATTGAACCACTGCTGGGAATATCCTATTGGATGAGAGAGAATCAGTTAAGAAGAAAGAATATTCAAAGGGGACTCATAACTATGGCCAGAGACGACTACTATCTATAAATCGTACCCGAAACAGGGACTGATGTAAAGTAACGGGTTTTCTAGCTTGCCCGCGAACCCTCTTGAAAAGATGCCTTAGACTTCTTTTCAAGAAAAAGGCTTTCGTTGCCTTCCCGTTTGTAAACCTTTGTTTGTAGAATCCTTCTGTCTCCCACGTAGGTGGACTCTAATTGAAGCAGCTACAGTGACTCTACGGACCGAGAGGAGGCCTTGTGCCCCCTGTATTCTATGTGTATGGTAGTATTCGTACTATTTAGAACCATTTCTACTCATCGATTAGAATCTCAAGACGAAAAAAGGACAAGACTCAGATTAGGACTGAGAGCTCGTTTAAGCACGATAAAAAATGGAGTTTACAACCCCATTGTGTACCCGGAGATGTAAACACCTCTTCGCGTCGGATCTCCGCATATATTATTAGCTTCTGAAGCACCCTAAAAAGAAGAAGGATGGGTTTTTTAAGAAGAGTGATAAACTTCTGAAAACAATTCCGTTTTCCCGGGATTAAAAATAGGAATTGGTTCAAATCCCCTGTTTTAGACAGCTAGCCCCAATCAATACCGTGCCGAAAGTGAAGAAGTAAGATCTTCTCTCACCGGGATGAAAGTCCACCCTGTAAAAAGCATAGAGGCCCCTCAAAATCCTGCTCTTGGAGTTGCGGGCTTAGGCCCCTAGCGTCTCTTTGTCCATGGAACAGTCGACCAACAATCGGTAGAATCAATAGGCTTAAAAAAGGTAAGCTGAAAAAGGTATGGGACGATCAGGATGGCTTGGTCCAGCTCCCTTTAATCTTTAGATCAATCATATGCCCTCCCCAATCTTTTCTATCTAGTAGGGCGATGTCTGACCTGGTCCTGTTCGTGTTAGAGTGCTCTTATCCTAGCAAGCTTGGTTTCAATGGCTTCCGTGGATCGCTCTTTCTATCGTTATCAATGGAATGCCCCTCTTAGTAAAGCTTATGGGTTGCTATGAAATCCCGAAGAAAAAAGGTATGAACTGGCAAACGCTGTTTGCAGAAAGACGCGTTAACCCTTTCCCATATCAAACCGGGGAAAGTAGGAGGGCTAGTTCTCTCTACCTTCTGGCCTTGCTATCCCTAAGACTGACCAAAGCAACTTGGGGTGACAGTCAGTCATTTTTTTGTTTGACATGGCATTGGCAGTGGAAAGGAAAGCTCGAAGAGCAAGGCGCCCTTCAAGCAACGCTTTCCTTCTGAGATGCCTGTTCTCCGGTGCAGATGAAGAAGATGGTGGTATAGAAGTCAGTTATTAAAAGGCATCGGTTTACTCGTAAGAAGGGATGAGACTTTCACTGCTTGAGAATACGCTCTGGGACGGCAAGGAATAGAAGGAGCTCTTTTCGCAATTGAATCGGCTGTGAGGGATTTACTGACCTAATATGCCCAGAAAAGGATGCTAGAGGCAATGAAATTGTTTTTGTACGAGGAAGGGGACATGCAGGAAGATGGGGATGAATAACAAATAGGCTGTTAGCTCCATCAGGGCTTTCCTTCTTACTTAAGGCGGGAAGGAAAGGCAAAGGCCTTCTTCTCAAAGCCCGCCCTTGGTCCTATTGCTACTGCTTCTGATTCACCAAAGAAAGACGCCCCTTCGACGCTTTCTTAAAGGAGTACTGATCCCGGGAAATTCCTTCCAAGGAACTGATTGACCATTAATTCTTTATCAAAGACCGGAAAGGCCGACTCCTTTTGTTTGGGATTTCTTTCCTTTTGGAGGAACAGAATCTGCTGCTAGAGAATACGCCGTTACTGTTACAGAATCCACTTAACATTAAAAAGGGCAGTGATTGGCCTACTAGGAGTAAGTAAGGTTTAGGCTTGACTGCTTGCCTTTCTTTCTTTACTGTTGATGGAATACGCACTGCTAGCCTCTTTCCTCTTGCTTTTATTTTGGGGAATTACCCCTCTTTTCAAGGGGAGAAGCATCCATTTTATAAGAGAAGAAAGCTGTTAACGTAGGTCGGATCCTAGCGTAGATAAATGCTATCCGACTTGAATGATCGAATCGATTCCACTTTTTACTTTGTCGAGATTGGCTTGGTGTTCAGTGTACCGAAACCCCGTATTTTTGATTAAAAGATAAATTCCTTTCTACGAGTATCAAAATCTTGGTGTACTTTTGTCAAAACCCCGTATTTTCAATTAAAAAAGAGAATAAATAAAATGAGAATTTCTTGAATTAAAAAAGAGCGAAAAAAGCATTAAAAAACTATAAGCTATGAGGACTTCCGACTTGGATTACCAGTTTCTCATTCACCTGCGAACAACTAAGGACAGATAGAGGTGGGATACCAGAGAGAGATCGTACTTTTCGGAGTTTCTCTTTTAGCTTTCACCACTCGAACACTTCCTTCAGAAAGATTGGGAGGAATTCATCTATGGATTGGGCTTGATTGGGACGAATTCTGATTAGGGAAGCCGGCACTGGGGACAGCTAACAACGTGTAGTGACTGTACCACTCTCTTTGACTCACATCGGGCACTCAAGACGGGAAAGAAAAATCAACCTTATTGAGCGGGAAGCGCGGGCAATCCCATGCTTGTTCGCTGCAACAAAGGAAATACCTAAGGGAAAAGCCTGACTCAATTCCGGACTTTATGCAGGAAGAGAGGCCCGGGTATCGCTACATAGGCTAATAGGATAGGGCAGGGGAGGCAAAGCAACCTGACTTCAGGAGCTAACAGGCTATTACGGGAAATCCTAAATCCCAACCGAGCTACGAGAATCCCTCCTACTCCGCTCTTCTCAATGACTTTAGATAGGAAGCCCTGGCAAAAGACCTTAGGCAGCTAGGAGCACAGAGAATGGAGGACGGTATTGATAGGAATACCGGGGGTTCTAATCCCTTCTGACCCATGAGTTTGGGCATGTTCCGAACTTAGCTATTCGGGAAACAGGTCTTAGGTATTGGATTCCGCTTTCACTAATAGA